TCCTTTTTCCCCAGTTCAAATCCGGGTGTCGCCTGATCAACAAAAGAATAGAAATACCTTCTTATGTTTTGCTGATATAATTTGCAAACTTTTTTCCAGCAGAAGCAAGTGGAGGAAAAGGATTTTTGATACTTGCTTGATTCTAAGTATCTGGGGGTTCTGTTCTCTAAAAGGCTGTAAATCCCCTTGCGTATAGAATTAAAGGAAAGATCCTATTCTATTAGTTCTATTAGTGAAAAGGAACAGGTAAATCGTGATAGTCCTTCCATTACTAATGGAGTGTCTACTGACCGGGTCTTTAATTAGATTGGATAGCAGGACAGAAATAGAATTAAATTTATAGTTTCGAAAAGGCCGAAAGATGCTTTGTATACATATTCATGTAAGTCTTTGAGTGCTCCGGCATTCAATCTAATTAATATTGATTGAACGTCTAATTGGATTTTACTTAAAATATATTTCTAATAGATCTAATTACAGTACAAAAATCAATTTTTATTTTTTCTTAACCCCCCAGTCAAGAACATAATAGGACGTCTTCCCATTGTTTCATAGAGACAATAGGGAGACGGTAAGGATTAGATCAAAATCAAATGGGAAAGGTGGTGTGGTAAAGAAGGAAAGAAATAGGGTATGTGATAGATGGTGATCTATCTTCCTTCTCTATTTTTATACTTTTTACTTAACTAAATGAAGAGCAACAAAATAAGGAATAGGTTTTTTTCTACATCTTAGTATCATTTCTTTGATACTTCCAAGGGGGTTTCCGCATATTTTGCTTGGGCTTAATCTTTTCTAATTATACTAGAAATCGTATAAGAACTTGTTATAATTGGATTTATTGGATTGTTTCATCAACGGTGTTGGGTCAGAATAACTTTTTGACTCTGCGCCAGTGATTCCCCTATTATTTATTAGTGAACAATAATTGAATAATTCCTTCATAGAGATAGAGGACATAATTCACATGGATATAGTAAATCTCGCTTGGGCTGCTTTAATGGTAGTCTTTACGTTTTCCCTTTCACTAGTAGTATGGGGAAGGAGTGGACTCTAGAAGTACTACTAATTGAGTTTAGGAACTAAACAGTATCACTTTTTTTTATAGATCGTTCGGCAAAGTCGGCAAAGTTTTTTTTATTTAAAATTTCACTATTTCAATTTAAAATTTTATTTTTAAATTGAAATAGAAATGAAAAATATCTTCATTTCGAAATTCTCTTGGATTTTAGTTGAGTAATGTATTCTATGAATAATAAATATATATGAAGAATACTCTTTCAATCAAAGAAATATTTCAATTATTTCCGTGTTCGTATTTTGAAAGTAAAAAAAGTAAAAGGAATACAAATGGTAGGAAATTTATTCCAACTGAATTCTTCATAAATTTTCTATTTCGATGAACTGACTCTTACCAAAGTTAGATATGGACCATGAGGAAGAACGGAACTTTTTTTTATTTTGTTTACCTCTTTACTGTTCAAAGATCAAAGAGAAAACAATTCGGTTATTCCATTACGTGGATACACATTGGGAAACAACATAGTAGTTGTCCAACGAGATACTGCACATCCTAAAATATTGTCTTGGGCGAGTCACATATTGCGCCGCTTGTTTTAGTTTTACTATTTTAGAAATTTTATTTATGTTTTGCTTGTTTTATTGAACCCATTTCATATCATGGTTCAAACGTTAAAAGTCGACGGGTTTTACTAATCCTTTTCGAAATCCGAAGAAGTTCCCATGGATCATTTGTCAACTCCTCAATCAATGACTTCTTCGATCGGGATTCATATTGAAAATAATCAGAAATCTAGGAATTCTAATCGTAAAAGTCGCTTTCGATTATTTCAAATTAATTTAATTGAAATCAACACAAATTAAATACAAATAGATAAAGCAAAGAAATAGAATTGGGATACTATATAATATACATTATCACTATATATATTATATATACGTAATTAAATCGATTTCTATATATATAGAAAAGGAATATGATGATACTATTGTAGATTGATCTATATTAATCTATATTAAATTAACCCGCATTACAATACAACTTTATACACTACAATAACAATACTAGATAGTATGGTAGAAAGAAATATCTGAATCTTTCTACCATACTATCGTATCTCATAGAATACGACTGATTCTAGTCTGCCCATTTCAGTTAAGACGCGAAATTTTTATCCTTTTCTTCTCTGCAATTATTGATAAGAAATAAAAAATCAAGTTTAATTCAAATTAATCACCTTGGCTGACTGTTTTTACGTATATTATAAGTAAAAAAGCAGTAGGAACTAGAATAAACAGTGCAGTAGCAATAAATGCGAGAATATTTACTTCCATAATCTCATTGTTTAATTTTTCTTTAATTCGCAATAACTCGGGAGTTAATCCCATAGAGATAATAAATCTTTCGCCTGGAAATTCAATGGGATGCATTACATCTCGATGATATCGAATCGGATCAATATCATGAATAACAATATCGGAGCTATCAAATCGATTCATCGTCAAGAATTGAATAGTATAACATAGGACAATCTTTTATCCATACTGAACTCAAAATTTGATTCCCGATACAATCAATAATTCCTTTATTTATTTATCATTCTTTTCCATTCTTTCTTTTCTATAACCTACCGCCCTCTTTGTACAATCATCTGATGAAGTATCATCTAACCGCCTTTCCACTTACCATTGGTTCTAAACAAACCCCAACAAACAATAGAAGCTCAATGAAAAAAAAGGAAGGAGCTAAGTTATAAACTCCTTTTTTTAATGATCCAATCTTCTTGGAAAACAAAAGAAGTATGATAAAGACGAGTACAAATTCCGGTATAAAAAAATCGAATATTCCATCAAATTAACTATTTTTTTATATATTTATATATAAATTTAAAAAGTTTGTTCTTTCAAGGAAAAACCCTTATAAAATATAATAAAAAAAAAAAAAAAAAAAATGCATTACCTCGCTAATAAAAAAGTGATCCTTGTTTGATCTTTATTTTTTGAATATCCTCTTTCATTGGATTAGTAATGGGACGCATATATCAAAAGCTCAATGCGAAATTTGAATGAGATAGATTATTTCAAATTAGTAAAATTTGAAATTGAGGTTACACAAAATAGGGCCCGAAAAGGATATACTTTTATTTTAATCTTAAAAAAAAAGTATTCTATACTATTCTATACACAGTAACTATGTTCAATTTATTTTATATTGTACAAATTCCATTTATGTATGGACTCCCGGGAAACATACAATACTCTACTCTATTTCATATTTCACAGATCGGGAGTAATTGAAAAAGCCAGACCCAGTACGGTATCCCGTGGAATCCTGAATCTGATGCTAATAATATAATAATTGTACTAATCCACATATGCCTCTCTCCCATCAATCGAATCGGTACTAGTCGAAGAAATGGAAATTCCCCCATTTGGTTGATGATAAATGTGAAACGAAAAAGAAAAAAAGAAGAGGGATCGCTGTTGGGAATGAAATTATGTTATTTGGACTTCTTTTCACAAAAAATAGAGAGATGAATTGATATAGTTTTTTATTGGATTTGGATTCGTCGGGACTGACGGGGCTCGAACCCGCAGCTTCCGCCTTGACAGGGCGGTGCTCTGACCAATTGAACTACAATCCCAAGTAAATACCATAATAAAATAAAGTATACATATTTTTATGATTTCATTCTAACCCTTTCAATTTCGATTAGAATTGGCGTGTTGTAACAGAGCTGCGAGTGTGATATATCGATACCCATATGTATATGTACTTTAGTGAGAGCAGCCGGTATTACTAGTAATCCTTTCGTTATTGCCAAATCAATTGGATAATCACTCGTTCAATCAAAAAAGTTTTTTTTTATTTACTCTTTTCCTTAAACTTTACTTTATAGTTACGGATCCTGATATGAATCTAGATCATTAGCAAGATAAGAATTTCTTGTAAAAAGAGAGTAAATAAATAGTGGTATAGATATATCATAAAATGGATTTCTTCCGTATTGGGATTGGGGGATCGGGCATTTCTGGAGAGCAACAAATGGGTTATATTATATCATTTCATGGCGGATCGGCAAATTATTGGGCCGAGCTGGATTTGAACCAGCGTAGACATATTGCCAACGAATTTACAGTCCGTCCCCATTAACCGCTCGGGCATCGACCCAGGAAGAATCAATTCCAGGCTTATTGATAATCCACGATCAACTTCCTTTCGTAGTACCCTACCCCCAGGGGAAGTCGAATCCCCGCTGCCTCCTTGAAAGAGAGATGTCCTGAACCGCTAGACGATGGGGGCAGACTTGCACGACCGCCATCATACTATGTTCATAGTATGAATAGTTTTTTAAAATTGTCAATATAATGGAATGGTATGACTCGATACGAAGGATCTTTCCGTCTTTCACGATTCTTTCTATACAATTTTTTTCGATAAAAGTTTGGTTCAAAGGCCACGCCGAATCTCTTTATCCGAATCTCTTTATCAATGATTCAATGAAATATCTTGGATCTATGTTAAATTAGTGGATACATGTATCACTCAAATGAATTTAGTTATGATGTCAATTAGGATAGTCTTGAAACAATTCATTGTATTGATATTTATCAAATCCAATATCAATAAACCTTTTATTTTACCTATATTATATACTCTATATTAAATTATATTAAATTATTTAATTTACTTTTACTGGATAAAGAAAATTTTTCATTCCTGAATGAACCCTTATACTTATTATAAGATATATCTATGTACATCTATTATAATAAGTATATATACTAAACTCATAGTGTCTTTATTCAGGAATTGGATCAAACAAGCCCTTTTAACTCAGTGGTAGAGTAACGCCATGGTAAGGCGTAAGTCATCGGTTCAAATCCGATAAGGGGCTTTGCTTTTTTCATAAATCATAAAACTCCGGCAGTAGTATTCATATTTGAAGTGCGAATAAAGATATTGTTGATCTTTGTAA